TCGCCCCCTGAGACGCCTGATCCTCAAGCTCATCACCCCGGTACCGCTGCTCCTGCAGCATCCGCTGCTCGTCCTGAGGTTTCCAGAAAAAAAGTTTAGAAGCGTCCTTACCTCTCGAAGACAAGGATTAAATCTTTATTCGGTTGGACAAAAAAGGAGACTACTGGCACTACGTGCAAAGAAACTTGAAATCGCAAGTAACACAAGAAGAATATAATAGATAACTGGAGTTTGAATCGAAGGATCTTCGGCTCCGAGAACTCCGGGACCAGGCTGCGTCTCTTTTCAAGATAGAATTATCTCGCCATCCAGATATAATGAAAAATTGCACCGCGGATGAAGCCATTTTTTCTTTTTTTAATGACCAAACAATACATTGAGGAGTCCTTTAGGCGCGGCGATAACCGGCCTAAAGATATCCTCATGATCGACAAAAAGGAAATAGAACAATTAAACAATATGATCAAAGATCTAAAAGAGAAAGGACCCACATCCTCCACGTTTCGTTCAATTGTGGAGGCGTATTTTCCCCTTAATGATTTTAGATATTTTTTTCGGAAAGCGTAGAAATCGTTCGGGGCCCACTCATTCCAGCGGGAGTTCGTGGGGAAGGGGAGAGGTGAGGCGGGCCCCTTCAATTCAACAAAGCCAGGCTTGAAAGCACCTTTTATATAGCATATTTCTCTCCCAACAAGTCTTTCTTCCTTCATTTTTTAAGCTTCTCATTATCCGTAGACGTCCCACTGCCGTTAGCACTTTTTTTAGTACTCCTTGAACCTAGTGATTTACAACCACCCTCACTGAAGACTTTCTATATATCTGTCTCCATCCAATCAAACGCGGGGCCCTCAACAACCAATGGAGCTCGCCTTCTACGGGACTGGGCCCATCTCCTTCAGCTGGCGTTAGGAGGACCCCCAAAAAAAAGGCAAGGGTGCCCGATGGATACAGCCGGCCGTACGGATTCGGCTAGGGCCGTCGAAACTTCTCCCTTCCTAATCCCAAACCGAAGCAGCTTTTGCAGTTGCCGCCCGGTTTCAAAGTTACAAACCGGAAGAACGAATAGCGCAGAACAGATAGAAGTTTTTTCTATATGAAAACTTAGGTAAGCTCCCTCTGGGCGAGAGACGACTCAAGAATATTATCGACCAGTCTACCTTCAATTTTTTAACTGCTGCTCGAGAAGATTTTGACAGATTGCTTTGCATGGAGGAAACTTTCTGGAAACAGAAATCAAGAGTTCAGTGGCTCCAGGAAGGTGATAAGAACACTAAGTTCTTTCACACTGTTGCTAAAGATAATCATAGAAGACACACGGAAAATAAAGCTAGAAGATGGGTCGAAGACTAAGATGCAATTGGAGATGCTGGTTGGAAGTTTTTTTGAGTAAGTTTTATCTTCTGAAACCAACTCCATTGATAATAGCTTCTTACAAGACATCCCAAGCCTTGTTACTATTGAGGAAAATGAGATGCTAAGTTCACCTCCGACGGAAGAAAACATAAAAGATGCTGTTCTCTTGACAGATCCACATAGCTCCCCAAAACCTGATGGATTTTCGGGCACCTTCTACCAGACTGTATAGGACATCAAAAAAAATGATTTGATTGCGGCTGTTCTGTATTTCTTTTTTTTATGGCGGTATCATTCCTAGATCGATCAATGCAACAGCAATTGCTTTATTTCGAAAAAGGAATCTCCAGCCACCTTTCTTTTCAGATTTCAGGCCAATCAGTCTTTGTAACTTTAGTTACAAGGTGATCACGAAGATCCTATCCAACAGGCTGAGTCGACTTCTTACTATCATAATCTCTAAAGAGCAAGGTGCGTTTGTTAAAGATCGTTTAATATCTGATAACATAACCATTTGTGAGAAAAATTGATAGGCACACGTATGGAGGCATATCATCTTCAAACTTGATATGATGAAAGCATACGATCGTCTGGAATGGGATTTCCTGTTTTAAGTCATGGGTCAGTTTGGTTTCTCAAACACTTACATTTTACTCATAAAAAGTTGTTTGAAAAAAAAAGTTTTCTGTATTGGTCAATGGATCATGGTTTCTTTACTTTATAAGGCTCAAGAGGACTTCGTCAGGGTTTGGAACCCTAGACTCTTCATTATTTCGGAGGAAGCACTTAGCAGGGGTTTATCTTCTCTCTTCCAAAAAGAACTTTTGGGATTTAACAATTGTGGCAGATCATCTATCTTCATCACTCATTTGTTATATTATATGCGGACGATACTCTTGTTTTCTGCAATGGTTCAAAGAGATCTATCTCGAACCTATTTGGCTTTCTTCACAAGTATGAAGCTTCATCAGGTCAGCGCATTAACAAGTCTAAGAGTGCTCTGTTTCTCTCAAGGAAAACTACTGCGGCTAGGAAGATTGTGATGCAAAACACTTCGGGTATCTCTTGCAAAAGGATTCCCAATCACTTACCTGGGTGCTCTTTTGTATTCTGGAAAGTTAAAATAAAATTTCGAACCGAAAGTGAGAAGGAAAATAGAAGTCTTTGTTGGAAGATTACTCACACCTGGAGTAAGATTGATACTTGTTAAAGATGTCTTATCTTCTATTCCTGTTCAAATACTGGCAGCTTGTTCTCTTCCAAAGGGAGTCATGACGACTAGAAACTCTTTTTGATGTCCAACTTTCTCTGGTCTGAAAAAACCGATGACCGCAGGATTTCATGGAAACAAATATCTTCTCCAAAAAGAGAAGGGGGGGTCTTGACGTTAGAACTTTTCAAGATGGATCTAAAGCTTTCAAGATGAAGATGGGCTGGATGCTCCTTGCTTGTGGAGCGGCATACCGCATACCGAAAAAAAGAAGAAAGAGTGAGGTGACGCCCCTAGCTAAATGGTTTGAGAATGGAACAGCCCGGCCATCTTCTGCTGAACGGTAGGGTAGTGGTAGCAAGGCCAGGAAGTAGAGATTAGCCTTCCTGCATTTCTATTCTTAGTCAATTATATTTGTCTTGTCGTTGAAGCCCTGTCGAAGGGTCTTACTTAGATCACATTGGGCTTGGGATGGGACAAGCTTCTCTATCAATTGGCAAATCTGAGCCTTAATCTTTCTATTCAAATTAGGGTTATAAAATATGAATGAATATTTAGTAGGAAGCCATCCACGCCGAGGTTAACAAAGAATTGGATTTCCCATGAATTTAAAAAATTAATTAAAAGCCAAAACAAGTACATCTGATATTGATCACTCTACTTCTTAACCGAGCCCTCAGCGGCTGTCATTCCAGTTGTTGATACCGTAGTAAGCAAATCAATGGATACCTTAGATAGCTAAACTCGCTCAACGGCTAAAAGTCCGAACTACAACCCTGGCAAATAAGGCAGTTTTTCTTACCCGGCGACTATACCCGTTGTTACACAGATTAGCACTTAGCCCGTCGATGTCCGTGTGTATTGGCTTTGGCCCGGTTATGATTGTAATGAAGTATAAACCACTCCCAGTCCCCAACCATTGGTAGACACATCTGAAAGAAAGGAGATATCTCAACTCATTCAGGAGGAGGTGTGCAAATGCAAATGGGGTAACCCCCGCGTATGCCGCTTTTAAGCCTTGTTCCAACGTCCGGATGTGCCAAAAAAAGAATGAAAACAGGATTCTTGGGTAGTCATAGAGCGGGTTTACTTGTTTCTAGAGGAAGCCTAATCAGCTAGTCGCGCGGAGCTAGGAAGTTCCTTCGCTCAACCGAAACGGGCTGAAACGACAACAATTTCTGGGAGCCCATATCGGCCGGGAGCTAGAACCGCAACAACCCCGTGGTTGACGTCTTATCTTAGCACTTTATCACCTATCTTTGTCAGGGGAGTCCCGTCTTTTGCTAACGAAGAAAGAACAATGGTATTCATTTTAAAGTCTTTATAGCCTTTAGAAAAAGATGCCAGTTAGATGCTTAACACCGGTAGATTCATTTGGTTGTTTTTCCTTGGCTTATCGAACCAGCGTATGCCCATTCCTCCTTTGAGGACTCCCAGTAGAGAAAGCCTAAATTTGCCGATGTGGATTGAAAGGAAGTTGGGGATGGACATAGATCCTTCCGCCTATCCGAAAGAAAGCAATGGTTTTTTTATTTATTATTTCCGGAAGCAATCTTCACTGGCACAAGGATCTCCTCACAGCAACTTCCACTACGATAGAACCCGACAATGAGTTTACGAAGGCTTCGAGTAGTGCGGGATAGGCTAATCACCAGACTGCTCTGGAATAGGTGAATCGCCGGAGACAATCACGAGTGAATGGGCGTAGAGTTTATAAGTGAAGGAAAGCGCAACTATCTATTTAATATCCTCCCGCAGGTCCGCTATAAAGCCTACCTCATCAAGAACGAGAAAGCCGACCACCATAACCGACTCTTGTTGCCGAATCGAGCTTGTACCAGGCTCTAAAAGAGTCTTCTTCGAGCGAGCGGTCTTTCTCCCAAGGAAATGCTTTTTGTAGATTGAGATGGATTGATCTTCGCTATCGTGCCTCTTCCTTGTACCAGTTGATGCTGCGGGAGTGCCTAATATGAGTTTGCTCCCATCGATTACAGAGGTTTCAACCACTGAACTTGCTTATGCTCCCCTTTGATCGACTATAAAAAAGATTTAGTAGGAAAAACTGGAATTGGCTTAAATCGAGATTGCCTCGGCTTCTTAGGCACATGAGGAACCGGCCTCAATCGAAATCCCAATCAAAGACAAGTTCTACCAAGGCCAGGATCTGAAAGAGAAGATTCACTGCCATTGACATGGTTCCTTCAGAAGCTAAAGTTGAATGATCGAAGTCTCCTTCAGGTTCAGTCGAAGAGATCGAAGCGAGGTCATCAATTCAACCATTCGCATGGTCTCCCCTAAGACTGACCTCTTTTCCAAATGAACCGAACCTCGATACCACATTCATCAAAGAGATACGGCCATCTCTCTAGGTTGCGCACCCCCTTCACGATCGTTCTATTCGTGCTTGAAAAACGACCCCATCGGCCCGCTCCTTTTAATGGACATTCTTAGCGGCCATAGATCAGATCGTGAACTCTTTCAGACCCTTAGTTTCACTTGGTTGGGGCAGAGTTTCAGCCTGCCTTCCACCGAATATAAAAAAACCTTACAGCTGCCTAACCTGCTGACATCCCGGCGAAGAGAGTCATTATTTGTGTCACATCTTCGAATTCGAGAGAAGGCTTTCCTCTTATCTCTCAAATTATAGGCATTGAAGCGATCGAGCGAGAGAAAGAAAGAAAACTATTGCACACGCCCCTCATTCGCCCTAATAGAAGGTAAGGCAAAAGCAGCTTAAGCCCTTCTGATCCCCCGAGAAGCCCCCGATGAACTTTTATACTTTTCTATTATATAAAAAAAAAATTAAAAGTATGACAAATCCGAGGAAGAATCGTAGTTACTGCACCTTGCGTGGCGTCTCCCAGTCCACCACGGCTTGCACGCACCTTCTCTTGCCGTCGCCAATCCAGTGACCAAGGAACTAGACCTTATGCAAAGCACCTTTTTCACATAGAGCGGATTTTCCCTTATGATCTGGAATTGGTCATAGTCTGCCAAGAGGGCAACAAAGCGCCTAAGGATTTTCTGCCATAGTCCTTCATTAAGTTACATAGTTGTTTTAACACCTTTAGGCACTCCCGTGAAACAAGTTCCCCCTCAAGGGGAGTTCTTATTCTTTCATAAGAAAAGCCCCTTTATTAGTAAGGCGGTCCAGTAAAATTTAGTACCTTAACTCCCCAAAGGTAAGAACGGGCGTACTCCATTATGGGTGTAACGGAGAGAGGAACTCTCTTTCCAGAAGAGGGATTAGTAGTAAAAGTTTTCCCAAAAGATTAGGAAAATAAATAACTCCTGTTGAAGTCTTAGGTCTAGCACGTTGCACCCTTGAGCCCTCTGATCACTTGGTCAGTACCAATCCTAAGACCAAATGCTATCTCAAAAGAGTACATGCTGCTGCTCTAACCTCTAAAACCTGAAGAAGATTCCAGCCGCGTGTATGATGCCCTGATGCTGTCATCCGATATCAGGACTGCCTTTGTCCAGGCGCTGCTGGATCCTGACAAATATCAAAGCCAGTTCGCTGAGGTGAACATGAAGGAGGCCCTGTATGCCCAGTATTCGGCTGCTGTCACCTTCACTAACGACGACCTCATGCTGAAAACAACTGAACACAATCGTCCCAACGGGGAGATTTACAATCACAAGGTCAATCGCATCCTGTTAGACCCTGGTTCGTCGGTCAGCCTTCTGCCCCTGCGACCCGAGCCAACCAAAGCAGAAGTTAAGGCCAAGATGTTCCCCAAAACGGCAGAAAGATCTAAGCCAGCCTCGAAACTACAGAGCCGGCCGGAATCATCAGCAATTCCTTCCTCAAAGAATGACGAAGGTTCAGAAGGAGAGGCTATTCTCGATGCAGCAAGCAACGCAGAATCAGAAGAGGTTTTTATTCCTCGATGATACATCAAGTGACGCAGGGTCAAGTGTGCTCCACGTCGGAAGTGAATCTGATTCAGAAAGAGAAGCCGAGCTGACTTAGTCGTCCAAAGGCCCCAAGTGAGTAAGGCCTTCTTCCACGAAATGGAATTCTTCCCGTCCAGACGATGCGCACTCCTGATGGGCTCACAAAATCCATGGCAAAAATGGAGATATCGGTTGTGCAAGACCTGAAGACGTTTTATGTCCCATCCTAGTTGGCCGGGAGGCCTGGGACCTTGTTCTACCAGTCGACTGAGCAGCCCCTCTGGAGAGAAGACCGGATTCATAAGGAAGATCCTTACAAAGATGCCACCGAACCGGTGAAGACTCATTACTATTCGCCGAAGGTTAAGGCTTTCTTAGAGAAGGCGGGATACAACTTCAGGCAGCTTTCATTTTTTTTAATATAATGGTAAGCCGGGTCAATCTGCTATTCAGTTAAAAAACCTTGAATTATGCTTTCTTAACTTCCGAATTGAAATTCGTATAAAAGTCGATGGATGCGGCGTGGTTACCATAGCTCATGCATTTATTTGAATCTCTGGAAAAAAGTTTTGGGGTTTCGGGTACTCAAAAAAAAAGGCTCTACTCTACCCAGCTTTTATCCCGTAGTTGCATTTCTCTCCCGGTTATTAAGTAATAAGCCCTATTTGATCTAGTAAGGGGAGGTAAAGGTCACAAAGAAAGGTTCCTGGAATCTCATTTTGTTGGCTTAGCATTCGCATCCCACTCCCGAGAGAAAGGAAGAATTCATTCTTGCACTAAATACTATCCGTTTGTAAGGAGTGTGTGAGCGACCCCTGCAAGTGCACTGAGAAGTAGTGCATTCATTCTCTCCCTTAGAGTCGGGGAGCATGAGGTTAGTCATAAGCCTGGACAATGAGAAGCACATGCCTTAGCTTATGGGTAAAATAAAGAAGTGTGCTTCTTCCCCTTTTGGCCACTAATGTGTGTGGTGCCCCTCTATTCACGTAATAGACTATTGCTATTGGGTTGTTCATCCTTTTCACATGCATACAACTCGGTATAGAAATGCCAGGCTCAAAAGCATTCGAGCATATCTTTTTTTGAGTAGCTGCAAGTGAGCCTTATTTTATTAGTAAAGTCTTGATCTAAATATAGGCTAAGATATCAACGGATAGTTCTTTCAACATGTGGGATGAGGGGAATAAGTAGCTGATCAAGAGAGATGTGAGAAGCAGGCTGTACTGTAATCTAACGTTGTGGTGTGTGGGATCCGGCAAAAGAGGCGCGTTCTACTATACTATTGTACCAACCACCTGCGTTCATTACAGCACCTTCGCCCTACATACATAAGGGAATCGAGGTTTGGAACCCCTTTTCTATTCGAATGAGAAAATCCGAGCACCCGCCGAATTGGTAAGGCAGACGTATCAATCCAACCCATACGATTCATTCATTAAAAAATTTACGGGTGTGAAGACCGGGCAAGGTTGTGCTATCTCCTTGTTCAGCCCTACAAAGTAAGCCCTCAAAGTCCTACCTTATTCTTTTTTGATATATTAAAAAGTCTGCAAAGGAAAAACCTACAACATGGATAGAAATGTGCTGATCGATCAAGTCTATGCTACGGGTAGATTTGTACATGAGAAGGAGACTGCGGGCCAGCCACTTCTGTCTAATAGAAAACCACGCTTTCCCTCCCTCAAAACAATGTTCCTCTCGCTCAAAAATAATTAGCATACTCCATACCATATCCGAAGTGAGTTGGCTGAAAGACCCAGAAGTCTAGTCGTTGAGGGGTTTTAGGATAGAAATAGACAGGATTCATTTCAGATCCAGTACAAATCGAATCTAATCTGATCCCTTTGAATTTTTTAATTTCCTATTTTCACACTTCGCTCTTTCCTACGTTGCTTTCCGGGGCCCATCTAAGTGATGTGCGCGGTACAAAGGCCTATCAATCAGGTAAGCTCGGAACTCTTTTGATTCATCCTATCGGCTCTGCTCATCCCAAATAGATATTATATCTTCCAGATTTAGGAAAAAAAATTCGGATAATAAGCTAGACTTTATATTTTTAAAAGAATTGACTCGGAATGCAAGAAAAGAAACTACTTCATGGGGCAAAGTCCGCTATTGTCCCTTCACTTAGGGCTGTGAATCAGGGCCTAGCTGTTAAGAGAGAGGTGTAACTAGTGCTGCTGTCGTCAGTCCACCTAGTAACAAATCAATGAGAAAAGTGAAGGTAAAGCCCACCTCAATCCCTTCCCTTGGAAGTCGTGCCCAAAGAGAAATAGACTAGAATAGAGCGCGAAGGCCATTACTCCAAAGAATACTTGAAATCGACTTCCTCTTCTGGATGACGGGGGTTGGTTTCACCTGTACTTATCGATGAATCTTTATGTGATTGATCGAGCACACAACCAGAAAGAATGAAAAAACAAGAAAATACAAGGGCGAGTAAAAAAAAGGATTTACTGAGTACGTCTGTAAGCCTTTATTCAAGCAAGCTTTCTTAGGGAGACAGACGTTTTGGTTCATCTCTGATTCCAGGCGCCGTTCATAGCCCTTGCCCAGCCCAGCCATTCCATCATCGAGTTCGGACCTAGTAAGGGCACTCCGTTAAAGCGGTTGATCACAGAATCCCTAGCTATAGCTCCTGATCCTGATTGCGTTGGGTGTTGTGGAGGGAATGCACGCAGCCAGTCGGTTCTCTGCTGCTTTAGCCGTCCCCGTAGAAAAGAAGGGAAAAAGGAGAGAAAGAACCTCTTGCCACTGTTCTTGCCCCCGCTACTTTCCCCGATATGAATATGAAAGTAATGCTATTTTATGGCACCCGGTCATTTAAGTACCTACAATATCTTACGGCAGCTAAAGCAAGTGACTTAGTTATTCCACAGCATTCCGATCAATACCAGTAAAAGGATCCCCGATCGAATCAGAAATTGCAGAGTTAGGGAGACTTCCTCGCTTAGCTCGTGGCTGCCATTACCAAAGAAAGGGGAAGGTATTAATTAAGATAAAGTCATCATTTCATTAGTGCCATTCTAGTAGTGGAATAGAAACCTCCGCTTGATCCTGAATCTTTTGATCGTCTGATGGCATCCTTCGGTGATTTATGCGCAGCACATAGTTTCCCAACCTCTACATTGAAGTCTACAGCTGGGCTAGCAGCTCCTCCTCCTGCCGCCTATTCAGCTCCTCCGGCCGCCTATGGAAGTAGTAGAGCCACCTAAAGTGCTTTATAGAAAGTAGTCCCATGCATTCCTACAAATGTAAATGGTATCGCTAGACGGTAAGGAAAGAGAAAGGGCCTTTCAGCCTCTGCTTGAGTTCCTCTTTTTTATGTTTATGGTCTTTCTCGAGGCGCTGCCTACCTACAAGGCAAGATCAATTGAACCTTCACCTTAAACTGCGACCGGTCTAAATGCAGGCGCTTCGGGCACAGTAGTTGTTATAGATCAATCCATGGGAGTCTCCGACTTGCTACCCCTTCTCCAGAGCTGCAAAAGAGTTTGACTTCTATTATCTTACGTATAATTTCTAGCAATACTCTTAGTAACTCTCTTTTTATAAGATATTATAAAAAGTCTTTTGGCATACCAATCAGTGAAACTCTAAGCTATCACAGCTACATCCACTCATAAATGCTCCGCTGCTCGGGGAACACTCGTTACGAAGAAAAGGGGAGGTTACTCTCGTCCTACACTAGGTCACCCTCGTCCCTACACTAGCTTCTCCCTCTCCCTACGGTCGAGTTGCCCCGCCCATTTCCTCTCAGACAAGCACGTAACCATCCCCAGTCGAGCTAGCGGCTCTATCTTCTACTGATATCGAGCTAGGTCCAGATAGCTAAATTGATTGTATGACCATTTCTGGACGTTTCTACGGTTTATGGCCAGGGATGCAATCCTATCGATCGATTTCCCTATAGCTTTTTGCCCTCTCGGCGTAAGATTTTGATTGGAAGATTGGGTGAAGCCTAGCTTCTTTCTTTCTTGCCTCTGCCAAAACCAATAGGAATTGGAGCTCCTTCTGAGTAGAATGAGGAGAGTGCAGACGCTTTCACAGATGCCCGGTATCTTCCGGAGCTGTAATCTTTACACACTAAGTAAGCAAGCTTTGGTTGGCTCTATTAACTCAAGATATCCATCATCCCGCGCTATACGGATCGAAGCCTTCCACTTTAGGAATAGGTTTAATTGTTTAATGTGAACGCTAAGGAAGAGAAATCCTTACCGGAAAGCCGGGGAAGTAAGGTTATGAAAGGTAGTTTGCTCGCTCGACCAAAAAAGAAAGATTGAAACAGCCAAGAACAACGAAAACCTTTCAAGCGGACAAAAGCTTTTTAAACCCAGATGATTCCACCAAATCCAATCCTTCAAGAGCGGGGGATAGCAACCAAAGGAAATCGTTCGCAAGGCTAGCCGGTTAAATGGATAAGTCGTGTAACAAACAATCCTTGTTCCTTTCGCCTTGCTGCCTTCGTCTTTCGGCTTTAGGACTAGCTCAGTCTTCTTTAATAAATAGGTATTCAGTGAGTGACTCTTTCCATCTTTAGTTTAGGTTCATTACGGCAGTTGTTAGTTCCGTCTCTTTATCAGTTAATTCGGTATCGTTTATTAATTGCTTTAAGGGCCCCAGGTGCGCTTAAAGTCTTATGATGATCCCTTTGCCCGGTTAAACCATCGGACTCGACTAAGAAATCCATGCCAGAGACTCCTCCTAGTAACCATCCCCGAAATCCAGGAAGGTGTTCTTGAAGACATGGCGGGCTCCAAGCTACACCCTTCTCTGCTACCAAATCATAGATCTTCCAAAGAAGACCAAAGCGAATGAGCTCACTCGATTCGCGTCTGATCCTCCATGATTTCTCATAGACTGATGCGGAAAAGAAGTCACTTAAGGAAACATCCGGTGAATTCGCGACACTCCAGTCTCCAGTACCAATGGACGTACCGAAGCCAATCCTTCATCCAGTTTCTGAGCAAAGACCACTCAAGGAAGTCCCGGACTCTTTTTGTTGGAAATAATTCATCAGGAGCCACCTTAAAATCCGAAGGTTTCGTCTCTTTAAGAAGGGAAGGAAGGAGATAATGAACCTCGAAGATAAGGAAGCGAAAGCTCACTCTGCCAAGCCACAATTCTAATGGATAGTCATTGTGACCCCGAGGCTTGGTGTACATAGCAAGAACCCGCTCAAAGTGACGAGATCTTGTATGACTGAGTTTGGCAAGGACCCTATAACCTGCACCACCTATCCTTACTAAGGTAGAGAACCTTCGTAATGAATGGATATTTTTTACATATAGCCACCATATGGATGATGGTAAGCAAGCAAACAACGAGCAGACATGGCAGATAAATCCACGCGTCCTTCCTTCTTTATAAGAAAAACTAGCATAAACCCCTTGATAATATAGGGCTTTTTGGGATGCAACAGCTTTTCAGTACGAAAATGACCATGAAAAGCGGAAGACTTTCATTTTCTCGGGAATTTTCAATGCAACCCTAATAAAATGGACATCAAAAGTTGCATTATTGCCTTTTCCTTTTTTAGTCAAAGATTTTTCGTTGCAAGACCCTTTTAGTAAATAAAGTGCCGTTGAAACTCAACAAGTTGCTAAAACCCCCTGGGCATGCAGGGAACTAATCATAAGGATAAGACAAGCAAGCTTTTGAAGGGCAAGCTTAAGAGATTGAGGAGGGGCGGGAATGAAGAAGCGAGCCGGATTAGTCTTAGTTATTAGTAAAGGGCGAATGAAGGGACACGACCGGTTGGCGAGCGAGTGTGCTGGTTTGAGAGCTTGATAATTGGATAGTGATGAATCGGGACTTAGTTAGCTATTAATAGAATCCGGAACCGCTCTTCCGTCTTAAACATTCTTTTGAATTGGTGGCTGTTTGTGCTTGGGAAAGGAAATCCCACTGGCTCTTTTGAAGGGGCTGCCTGGTCTTGACTTCCTCGATCTCCATTTGGTAGGCAATCCAGAGGTCGGAATAGAATGCGGCCGAACAGCTTAACAAAGCCCCTGCCCTAATTTCGATCTTAGGTCTTCTTTTAACTTCAGAGCACCACCTGATGGAAATATTTCGGAATGCACATGTCACCCCAGACATTTCACCCGCCAGGTTAGTGGGACAGATTTTGGCTCAGCTTCAACCTCGTGAGAGGTGATTGCACCAGTAGCAAAAGAGATCTCAGGATAAAGAGGTACCATATCATATGTGTAACGAGAATGGACATGACACAGCAAGTTGCTAGTATAACTTGCGGTCTGAAAGCTTTTCAGTCAAGACTGGTCGGGGCTCTGGAGAGGAAGAATCTACATCGATCACGATGCGAGCAAAAAAGAGGGAATTCTCTAATCCGATAGCCTTACAACAAACAAGCTTGCTTAACGCACTAGCTTTGAGTTCCGACTTAAAAGCTCTTATAAGTTCAAAACCAAAAGACAAAGCGCATCGCTCTCACGCTCGTCAGTAAAGTCAGTTATTCGCCTTTTATAAACGAGTGTTGTGTACTAATAGACTTGCTTATCGTAACCGCAAAGAAAGAACGGTTCTATCTATTTTTCCATAAGGGCTGGGGCGCCTTTCGAACGGTATAAGTTACGACTTCGCTTCCGAAAAGATAGATTTTACTGTGATTTACCCGCATCCACTACCGGAAGGAATTGCCTCACTTACCGCCTGCTCTTATTCCCATCGATATGCCCGGAAACAAGAACATTCTTTCTCTCATTCCCTTTACCTTAAGCCTGACAAAGATAGAATGTTTCACTTGCCGTAAAGACTCTATCTCCACAGCCGCCTTCTCTTTCCTTTGCATTACAAACAAAGCGATCCGCTTTCATAACTAATAAGGCGTAAAAGAAAGGAGTCTCGGTATTCGTTCTGACTTCCGCTCGCAAAGGAACAAGATCTGGATTTTACTAGGGCGAGCGCAGTTTACTATGCGAGTGAAGAGATTTAAGCGAGCTAATAGCGAGTGGACTTTGCCCCTCCCTTTCTTTAGACTTGCAGTAAAGCTGAACAAGTTTACTCCGCTTGCACTTGAGCTTGAAGCCTTTTTTTAATCCTAAAGTAGTATAAAAAAATCCCCAAAGCTACAAGAAAGCCGAGACTACAACCGCTACTTGCCCAATAGTACAGCGCCCTCCTTCCTGACTTTACTTTCCTAGCTACCAAGCCCCTCTTCAAACCCTTGCCAGAAGGACGAAAGGAAAGATTCTCCGCGATACCGCTTGAATAACGATAATCGGAGTGAAAAGCCTTAAAGAGAAAGCTTTAGCAACGGTAGGAGTTACTACTTACGCCAGCACCTGACGAGCTTACCAGAACCTTCTCCCGCAACAACAAGAAGAGTTTGGCTTGGACAAGTTCATGATATGAAGAGCCTTTAGATGAAGAACGCCCTACTAATACAAGTCAAGGAGAGGAAAGGACTCAAGATCCCGAGACAACAACGGGTGAAGGTACTACATATAAGCCTTCAATCCGGCTTGATATGCTTTCTCTTCATATAGATATTCTTTTTTTTTTAGGACATGAAGAACGGGAGAAGAGAACAGGGGGTCAAAGTGACGAGACACCGGGATCGCGTCGCCTTACGACACCGATGAAAGTAATTTCTGATGAGGAGGAAAGTAAAATAAAGGGGATGGAAATTGACCATCCTTCAAGAAGTAGGGGGGGAAAGAAAAAGGTGAAGGGGAGGAAGCTGGAAATGGAGACAAAGAAGAAGACGAAGAGAGTTCAAACTCTTTTTTTTAGTTCCGAGGATGAGGAGGATCCAACGAGCTTACCTTATTATTAGAGAAAGGGGAAAGAGTAGGGGGATAATCTATAAGGTCTGGTTCTCTAATGTTGATTCTGAATCTGGCTAAATTCTTATATTGAAATTGCATTCTTCTCAAAGAAATATCCCCCGAAGACGAATTCCATTGAGAGGCAATCATCGCTAGTTTCTCCCGAGGGCGTGGTCCCCCAAGAAAGAATGTATTTCAGTCAATTTAAGGATGGTCGTGGCCGGGGTCAATGAAGAAAACTCCCTTTGAAGCATGAAGGGGGTAGTTTACTACTTGTTAGAGTAAGGTAGTTTACTTGCTCGACCATAGGGAGAGGTAGCTTGCTTACTTAGTGCTTGCACTAAGGAAGCCGCACAATGCCAAATGAGGTCTCTGGGCTTCCCGTGTATTCATCCAAATTAGATCCATGATAAAGTTATGGACACGTCCACAAAACCGAAAATCTTTCGATCCCATGCAGTCAATGCCAATGGGTGTGCTTAAGAGCTGGTGGCAACCGAATACCTTTCACACCTAACCCGGGCTTTTGCCAACAACCTTTCTTTCAAAATCCACTTGGTGAACCTATCCAAAGTCCAGGAACAGCTACAAAGGCTTCAAGAGACAGTGGCTCGAAGCATTAAGAGGAAATAGAAAGATTCGTATGAAGAGGTCCTCAACCCTTAGATTTGGAAGGAATGAGAGGGCCCACATCAAAGGGTAGTTGAACCTACATAGCGCAAAGGGGGATCCCCTTAGGGCAAGCACTAAGCAAGTAAACTACCTTATTCGCGGGAATTTCCTCCCTCCGGTGCTGTCTCCTCACTAAGCGCTCTTCTTGTCGTTTCAACCTTTCCTTCATATCGAATTTGGCCTGAAGTCTTTCTTTAGCTTGATCAGATAATGGTGCTACACTTTTGGACATAGGATTTGATATCACCCAATTCTTCGTTTAGTAACGTAGAACTCATACTACGCTAGTAGGGGCTAATCAAAGTAAAGAGAGTCCAATCTCTGAAATAGAGCTTGGTCTCTCCATACTAAGGCGTAGGTTATGACTTGATCCAATAGAGTCAGAACACCTTTATATCTAAATGAAATGGTGCTCAATGAAACGATCCAGATTCCACACTATGCTGTGGGTTGGGGAGAGAGCTGCTCTGCGAAGCTGGGCGTTCAGTGTTCTTATGGAGGAACCATACTAGAAAGAGAATAGAAAAGGCCTTCACTTCAAAAAAGAGCGAGGGAGTGATGGGCAACCTTAGTCTATATGTTGCTCGTGAGCCGCCAAGTACAAGTCTCGCAACAGTACTGGCGCAAAAGGATCGGTCCTTCACTTGCCGATCGTTCGCGAGTCGAACTCGCTCTCTTGCCACGCCTTTCACTCACTCGCTTGAGTCGGACTCAATCACTTTTTTGTTTGGAGGATCATTCGTTCTTCACTCTCTTTATATTACCCGCGGGGAGCGCAGCAACCAAGGTGCATATTATCATATAGAAACAAGCGAAGCGTAGCGATTCGTACTACCGGAAAAGTTTCGCTAACCGGCAGGCAATAGAGTCCGTCGATATGCGCAAGCAAGCGTAGCGAATCACATAGATAAGCCCCTACCTGCCAGCGCGCGGATAGATAGGGCGAGCGAAGCGCGAAGAGGATGGATGTCTGAGCGGTTGAAAGAGTCGGTCTTGAAAACCGAAGTATTGATAGGAATACCGGGGGTTCGAATCCCTCTCCATCCGCGAAGTCATAAGTTATCTCTTGCGTTATCTATAGATAGGAACGAATCGGATCGACTCGACTGAATGGGTAGCTTGTGTTATGATGTAGACGGAGGTTCTTGTGTTATGATTTAGTTAGGACTTTGTCTCCCTTTCGTTATCTTCCGCTCCCCGAAGGATGAGAGGTCTGCAACTAATAAGAAAAGGCTGGGGCGAGTTACCTCATAGCAAGCAAGCACTGGTGCGGTGCTACTGGCATGGGCCTCTACCCCTAATGTTAGTAGCGTAGACCCGCCTCGGACAACTAAGTGAACCGGACACGGACAAGGATTTTGGGCTTTCAAGGGTTCCCAAGAGTCTGAGGAATAAAGATTAGATATTATGTTATAACCTGAAAAACAGGATACCTGACAAGAATGGAAAGCTCAACACCAAAAAGTTAGGCTATCCAGGCAAAAAGAGAGAGATCGACCTAGAAGCTGGAATAGAGATTCTGACCATAATATATATGACAAATGTGCTCGACAATTCGAATGAAGCCTCTACTTCAGGCACGAAGGACGATGAAATCCCATAAGACTACATTGAAGTTATGCCTACACCAGAAAAGTTGGATGACGGTACTACCAAACCAAGTCCACGATTTTCGAGCTAGAAGAACTGGACATTGAAGAAAATCAAGAGCTCACATACCTCAGCAAGGAACTCACTTATGAGAAAATAGAACAGTACATTGCACTATTGATACGGAAAATCTTTTTTATTGCCTGGAACTACAAGCAGATGCCGGGAATTGGACCCTAAGATTGCAGTACACAGGCTAGGGTTGTCCTCAGACCAAGAGACATACAAAGAGCCACCTAGGAAAATGTGCCAAGAACTTGAAGATCAGGTCTGCGTTGAGGTCGACAAATGGTTCGACGTGGACTTTATATAGGAAGAAAAATATCCGAGCTGGATCTCCGTGCCGGTAATAAAGAAAAATGAATCAAAACAAAAGCAGTTAAAGGGTTTCAAGAAATACAAAATCTACATAAGAAGAAGAGAAAGAATAAGAAGGTTATCGAATGATTACTTTGTTGAGACTGTGCTCTGGCCGGAGTGAAGATCATCAAGAACACGAGGGATTGAGAGCAAAGACAAGTGGGTTTCGCCATTGTTTGTGTGATGTGATCAAGAAAGCTAGGGCTTTTTTGGGGTGTTCTTGGAAAGGAGAATGAAAAGAGAGAGAAGGAGATGGTTATTCTGTTTTGGTTTCTGTCATGAAGTGGTGAAATACATTGCTTCTATCGTAGTGTGTTTGTGAGGATGAAAAGTGTGTGAAAAGGAAAGAGACTACATGAGCCTTCCAAAAACAAAAAGACCAGAGCATACCGGATTGAATGTAACGAAGAAAGTGCAAAGTCACTAGTCCCGCTAATATTTAATATGATAATCGGGTTATCATGGAAGGTCTGAATTCTCTTTAGCCTTCGAGCCTGAAGCTAGACAAAAAAAGAAGAGAAGGGCAGGGGACTGTATTTAATGAATGTGTAATGCTGTCTGACTCGTGTGGTACTTCACCTAGGAGGTGTCCTAATCAAAAGATTACCTTCTCTATCCCCGACGAAACCTGGCGAAAAAGAAGTGAGATGGACGTTACTTTGGATTGAGAAAATTCTCTATTGTTATAAATAGACTTTTCCCTAACCTAAAAGTGGCACAATTCCCTCTGATGAGCAGCAGGATGTTGATGTCCGAAATATATTCCTGACGTGAAGCGAAAGATGCACCGATTGATTCTGATCGCCCTTTGTTGTTTTCTCGGTATGAGGTTGGAACCCCCAAGTCATGGTTTTCAGCTGTCTCTTTCGCCTATTGGCCGGCATGGTAAGCAAGTATAATTGCCTCCTTCCTTCCTACGCTAAGAATGCTTGGCCTCCTTCTAGTCGCTCCGATTTCATACTGTCTCGGTCGTATTTCTTTAATTGGATTAGCAGACCCTACTCTTGACTCTTGAGGGGAGGGGGAGTCTGAGGTCAGGGGTCGGTGCTGATTTTCCTGATGTTACTGATGTTGTTGATTTTTCTTTCGCTAGAGTGTGAATCATAGGCCGGGTGTAATTATATATATATATCATATATCTGATATCTAGTGGAGTAGCCTCTGTGCCACATATACTGGGCGATTTAGTTCGTTCGGGACACGTGGGCCAAGAAGCTCTAGGCAATTCTCACGATCACGGTCGATCATGGTTCAACTCCATGTCGTGAAAGTTAAACCAATCATTTCTTTCATCAACATCACTATCTCTCTTTCATCGGTAGGCTTGCTTCACCGGTACGGCTCATCGGCTTATTAATGACTAAGCGGAGTCAGGAGTCGGAGAGGCATTGGATTAAGTTAGAAGTAACTAGAACGTTATTATAAAAAGGGGTATAATTAAATAAAGTCATTCGTACCCTACTATTTCAATCAAATACCGCTGGCAGATCCTGGTAATTATTATCTAAGTGGCACATCTGTCCTTTGCACCTCTCTATATGTATGTGCTTTATTTAGTATAGAAAGAGAAAGAGATTCGTCTTGAAAAATGCTTGGTCATTGGATTGAAGTGCGCGGTAGATTCTTCTGACCGAACCGCTCTTTCTTTCACCAAATATGCTCTTCCATTGATTATGTAAGTTCACTTTTTTTCAGGAAACCGCGATCAGGAAAACATGAAATAGGGCGCTAAGAAAAAAAAGTCTCTACCAACATGAAGCTCGTTGCCAGGATAGATCGAATGTAATAACGTATTGTTACAAGTTTCTCTTTTATTTCAGTCTTTAGAATCAGCCGATAATGGAGACAGAGAGATAGAAAGTGTGCAGTGAGGTGACCGAAGGGAGGACTCTTTTCACGAATCCAACTGACATATCGGATCTTGCCATTGCCAGGAGCATTGATGCCGAGAATGCCCTCTTTGCTGCAAGTGAATCAGAAGGGGTTCTTTTCGCCTAATCGGTTATTGTGCTAGAATCGATTGTGGAAGCTCAATGAAAATTATCGTAGTGTAGTTACAGTCAACACAGTAGCTGTAAGGTTCACTTTGTCCTTTATCTATATAATAGGCTGAAACTGCGCTGAATGATAAAGCCTTATTTCCATGACTTTCCGGACCAACCAACCGGCGATTTACGACAAGTCTCTCTTCATTTTTTTTGGGGGAGCAAAGCAGTAAAAGAATGAAGGAAAGGATAATGATTTATTTTTTTCTCAATGTATGGCAATCTATTATGAATTTTTTTATTAAGAATGGAAAAAACGAAAGATCACCGTATGTCGATGAACAAGTAATTAATGTTCCAAAAGAGGAAATGATGAAACGTATAGCAGAGATTGTTAAAAAAGCTAGCGAGGATGACTAAACAGTCATTTAATTTAGTAAGGAGGGTGGGGATTATAGTGTTTTGGCGGAAACGCGACCGGATGTAGTCATGTTAGTTTTGCTTTTCTTGTGCATGACGAACCGGGTGAACAAAGTCACGATCAGAATGCAAGCAAGGTAGTTCGCTGGGTATGTCTTTTGATCCCAGGGGTGCTGGTTCGAGTCCAGCTCGTGACAAGACCTTTGTTTAATATCTCGGCGCCTCTTCTCCTTAGACGGATGACTCTCCCATGATCTGAGACAGCCTCTTTTTCCTAGTTAGGACATTACATTGGGAGGAGAGATTCACCCCGACAGGAGATCCCATCTCTCTTATGATTTCTCGAGTTACAGGGAAAGATCACGGCTGCATTTAGGAGTGAAAGCAGCCAATTCTTTCTTCTCTTATGAAATTCACGATCTCCCCTTGAGAACGCACAGAACAGTTACTAAATCATACCCTTTGGATGTTACATATCTGATACCTTTTGGTCCCTCACGGAACACTGGCTATATCATCTAGCCCCATGTCAACCAACCCAACTCCTCCTGCCGCTATGCATCCTATTGGGACGCTTCGAATTTTTGTTCTGCCAAGGTCTAATCGTTCTGACGTAGTCTAAGTCTTCGAGGGGAATGCCGACTGCCGAAGTTGAAGCTGAAACCGATGATGTTAACTGGCGATGCAGATTCCGAAGCCGTGGCAAAAAATCTTTCCCCTGTAGAAAGAAGTGTCTCCGAACAATCTCTGATGAGCTGACCCTATCTGAGGCTGTCGACTTAACTGCGCCGAATCTGGAGGTCTGCTTTGATCCGAGTCTTCCATGGCCTGATCGTGCTCATATTGATCCGGAGGAAAAAACCTGCCCCAAAGGCTATGCTCTGCCAAAGCGGTGCCCCTTAAATGTGCTCTCATCAGATAGAATTAAAGTAGTGAGAGTCTAGGTAAGCCCGGGGAGCTATGGGGGTCGGAGTGGTCTCTCTAGTCATACCAAGTAGCTATATGAATTAGGTTCATTTCCTTCTCGATTCAATCTTTAATTTCGTTTGATTTTTGGTAGAAAGCCTATGTCATGGCAGTAAAATATCTCTTTTGGAACAGAGCTTTAAGCCTTTAGCACATAAATAGCAATAGCAGTCAAATCATCCTTTTGATTTGAGCCCACTTCCATACTGATTGGAATAGCCAAAAATGCACCTTTCCCCGCTATCACTTTCTAGAATTCTTTCTGATACATGCTCCGAGAGGGTTAGCCCCGGCTATCAAGATGAGCTAAATGGTCACACCAGTGTACTATGCCAAAAGGAAATTTTAAAGATCTCGGTGGTCTTGTGAGTGGTTGAAAAACTACGATTGCAGTTTTCTTTAGGAAGTCCCATAGCAGTGAGGCTTAACAGACAAAGAAAACGGTGGATACTTCCACTAGTTGGGTAGAAGGTGACGACCCTAATGAATCGACTATGAAGGTGGCTGTTAGCTACATCAGCGCTCAAATTCTTTCATCGTCCCTGGCATCGATGATCAACCCCGGGCACATTTAGGTTTTGATCTTCGGCCATCCTGGTCCTCAGGACCCAACACAATATTATTCATTCTTATATATTTCCTTTAAAAGATGCAAAAGGTGTTGATACGTCCTATCCACATAGAAAGCTTACCCTCTTCCACGCATTACCGGTGGATGCTACAGCCGCTAACACTTTGGCTGCAGGAGGGGAATGGTTAAGTGAAACTCTCGACGTCTTGTTTGGTAAACGGGATGTTTACCCGGGCGCCGTAGTCTTGCCTAACCGTTCGGTCGGAGATACCTTTGTATGGTATAGCAAGCAGTTTAGCTACTTGTATCGATTTGCCACAGTGTGGTTAGATACAATGCGATGGCAGCCGCGGCTTGGTAGGATGTTAATGAAGGTCGAGGGAGCAGGGAAGAAAAGGTTATTCCCTATTGACTCACCCTTGTATCAGGCCTCGGTACGGCCTATACATGATTGGGCCATGACGGTTTTGGCAAGGTTAAAAATGGATGGTACCTATAACCAGACCCAACCGTTGGAGTACCTTATAGGAAAGAAAAAATGATTTTCTTTTGATCTCAAGGCTGCTACCGATTCCTTACCAGTTATCCTGACGTCCTGTATGATTGCAGGGTTGTTCGGAAATCCCTTTGCAACTTCCTGGACGTTCATACTTTGTTCTGTAGTCTTTCAATTACCATATTTAGATAAAAAAGGCTATAGGTCATCGGTTGTGACGTTCACGAAGGTAGTTTACTTACTTAGTGCTTGCGCTAAGGGCTAGGGTTGCTTTCTCTGTTGGTTGAATTGGCCACTAGGTGGAATCAGACCTTCGGCTCTCGATTGCTGCTGGATTACCTATGTCGCTTGCGTTAAGCTTTCTTCGCTTTCAGTTCTCGGAGATGCACAGGTCGTGGATTCCAAAGCCTAACAAGCCAGGCCCTATAACACCATGCAAGAAGGACCTCATTGTCATGGAAGCCCTTTCCTTACTCCTCAATATAGTCTATGAGGACGTCCTTCTGACCCACTCTCATGGCTTTAGGAAGGGGAGAGGACCCATTACCTTCTTCGCGCATGTTGATAGTTGGGGGACAGTAGATCGATTTTTCAAAGCAGACATTGTTGGTTGTTTTGATAACATTGATCACACTCTTCTAAATAGAAGAATTGGTTTAGATATGGGTGAGAGCAGTGAGGGCTTTTGTAACTCAATTTTTCAGCTTTCTAAAAAACGGAAATAAGAGATAAAGAAGGTAAGACTTATGGCTCCTGTATAAAAGGGCAGCCCGTTGTATCCCGTCTTAATGAACAGCTTTCTTCACCAACTTGATGTGAAGGTGCAAGACTTTATGAGTAAAGAAGCGAGAATTAGGTATGTGCGCTACGCTGACGATATACTTTTTGCTATTAAGGAAGGAGCCAACTCAGAAACGGTAAGCCAAGGGTTCAAGCAATTCTTTAATGAGGTCTTGACTGAGCTCAAACTGGAAGCAACTAGTTTTGAGCTCGTTCGAGGAATAAGCAAGCCATGCTCTACCTTAGTTCTCGGAGTCCTAATATAAATTCGTCCGGACAGAAACTTGGAGTTAAGGGCAGCCATTAATAGGTTAAAAAACAAATTGTTTCAATCAATCGACAACGACATAAGGAAGATACAAGGCAAACGCGTAAAACACTTTGAGAGAGCGCTCCTTCCCCGAGTATTCCAGTATCTCGCTCTCTCAAAGTGTTGTTGCAATGCTAACGAGGTACTAGCTTTTCTACAGAATTCGTACATTCAAAAGTACAAGTTGTATCTTCAACTACATAAGAAGAAAAAGCCCAAGGGTAAAGGCGACACCGAAAACCTCCTCAACTTAAAAAGTATCAATACGCGTTTAAAGCATTTCCAACTATAATTGCGTAGGAAAGGAATTCATTGATTTCGAACAACAAAAAAAGGAGGTCCATGAGCACTAACTTTCTTCTCTTACCCTTTTTTTGGAAAGGAATGCTGCTATAAAGGAGGCGGAATTACAGTTCAGTTAAAGTATAATGGCAGGATAGCCGCCGCTAACTAAATTCACACAATTTTCGTATAGAAACAACAGCACCAGTACGGCTTTTAGAGGGCCCTCTCCTCTCTTCTATTACTTGTTTGAGTTCCCCCGTCTCCCATCCTCTTTTCAAGTCCCACTCTTTTCCCGGTTAACAACGGCGGACCCTCTTAGTTATGTTAAATAGAGTCCCATCTAAGGGAACAGAACTTTTTAGTATCAAAAAGTCACATGGCAACCTATGCCCGAATCACATTCTTTTTTATTTAAGTTATCTTCTTTTATAGTCTTTTCTTTATTGGCTTCATCCCGTCCGTCCCATTACATCTAGTGCGTGTCATACTTTTTGGGTATAAGCCCTTAGCGCAAGCACTAAGCAAGTAAACTACCTTTTTCGCTAAACCAACAAGGCATTCCATTGAATGAAGCCCACTTCCCTCCTAGAATAGAAAGCCGCTTTCGGGGGAGAACTCTTGCTCACAGGCTCCCTGAAACCAAGAGACGAGACAGAAGATGCATAAGATGCAGAGGATACTATGGATTCAGAGTGAGCCTCTATCCTAGAGAAGAGAGCACCTTCAACCGACAAAGCACTTATTTCCCGCTCTTCCTGCTTGGCCAAGATGTGTTAAACGGAGCCTTCTTTAAAAATTTCTCTAAAGGTGGATAATGGGACTACAGGTCTGCTGCTTTGACTTTTTCTTTTTAGGAGAATCAAAAAATGTCGGCGAAAAGTAAAAGGCGGAGAATCCCTCGAAAAAAAGGCGGCAAATCGCGCAGAAGCTCTTTATTACTTTTTGCTGCGCTTGAACTGCAAGAAGAATCCAGGGATATTGTGTACCTAAATTCCACTTAAGGACCAAGACAAGCGGAGCCCAGATCCTGTTGAGGCAGAGTAAGAGGTAGTTTAATTGCTCGACCATAGGGAGACGTAGTAAAATTGCTTACTTAGTGCTTGCACTAAGGAATGATTCGCGATTCCCAGATAGCAATAGCAATGCGGCTAAAGCGATGCTAAGCGCACAGACAGAGAAAAAAAGGGATTGATTTCGAACGGGATTCCCCAATTGCAATGGATTCGCGAGCAGAGCCAAGGAACTGATGTGTAGCATCGGGGCCGCGGGATCAAGCTTCGGGCTAGCTTAAGAGTGGTCGAGCTTGTTCTCACCCTATGAGAGAAGGATCGGGATTAGCTCATTCACTCCTAAACTCATTCAGCGTCTGGGGACGGATAAGAATTACAGAGGGGCGAGATACTTTCTATACTGGTTGTCGAAAAAAGAAGGAAAATCCTATCCCTGTAGGAGTGCTTGAAAGGATATTACTATGTGGTTGTCAAGCTCGTATCTCAGAGTAGAGGGTAACGAAGTCGCTCGACTGAAAGGAGAGGGTAACGAGACGGAAGATGTGATAGTTCGGGGTGTCAACTAGAGCAAGCTATCCCGCATGGAACGAGAAACTCACGCCCAGTAGAGCTATATGCGTTCAGAGCTGCGGCTTGCATAGAGCCGGTCTCCCATGAGCGTAAGATCCTATCGTCTATAGACATGACTCCACTTTAGAGGAAATAACATAGGGACAGACAAGCTCTTAGGGTAGGGTTAAAACTACTGAAATAGCCTGATCGTTATGTCTAAACTTCTTCCAGATTGAATGAGTTAATGAGATAATCCTTCTATGTCTCACACGGCAGATAACTCAGTTAGATAAAGGTAGTTTACTTGCTTAGTGCGAAACCCTGCCTGTCTCATGATAGAACGAATTGGGCAACCTTAGCAGCTTCTTCTTGTTTAGCGAGGAAAGCCTGTTACGAGTAAGTGGAGGGGCGCAGAAATAGCTAGAACTGAATGCGGAAAGTATGGGAAAACATCTCGTAATGTATTTAACCAGAAAATAGATTATGCTCCTGCGAAAGTATCTACTCGTTACGGAATCTTAGGTGTCAAAGTGTGGATTTCATATAAAAAAAAAAGGGACGTGCTATATCCGAAACGGACGAAATATAGTAAATATCGTAAAGGCAGATGTAGTAAGGGTTGCAAACCGGACGGTACACAACTTGGTTTTGGGAGATATGGCACTAAAAGTTGTAGAGCTGGTCGTCTTTCATATCGAGCCATTGAAGCAGCGCGTCGGGCTACAATCGGACAATTCCATCGTGCTATGAGCCGAAGAAATAGTAAGATATGGGTAAGAGTTCTCGCAGATCTCCCTATTACCGGGAAACCTACAGAAGTAAGAATGGGAAGGGGAAAAGGAAATCCTACGGGTTGGATCGCTCGTGTGTCCACGGGACAAATCCCATTTGAAATGGATGGTGTGAGTTTGTCAAATGCTCGACAAGCCGCTACATTAGCGGCGCATAAACCATGTTCGTCAACCAAGTTTGTTCAGTGGTCGTAACGTAATTGGTTAGCGGGGAAAACCGGGCCGGGATTCAAAAGAATTAGGCGAAGTGTTTGTTCCTGAACGACGGAAGTGGAAAGACACTAAGGGAGAGGGATATATTCCTTGATTTTAGTAATCGCCGAGATTGTACGACGAACCCTTTTGTTCCAGGTGTACGACCCTGATACGTTACGGTTTTGATCCGCCGGCCCGGTTTATAAAGTGATAGTAGTAAGAATAAATAAGAAAGATAAAAGCTCAGATTCAGGAAAGGAGGCTTTATGGGAGAAAGGAAGAAAAGTATGTATGTATCTGGGGGGGTGGGGGTGGAAGGAATTGGCAGAATTCTTTTAGGTCCCAATGAGGGGGGACCGGGTCATGCGACGGATGCAAGCTAGACTTTTAAGTAAAAAATCCAAGATTTCATAGAAGAAGGAAAAATCGACGTGGTGGATGAACAGGAAGCTCCTAAGAACCCCAACGATAAAATGGGAGTTTTTAAGAACCCGCTCCCTAGTCACGCTCTGGTCTCAACATGCTGGGCCGAGGAAGTGTCCGATTTCCAACAGCCCCCTACCATCACTACAATTAAAGCTATTAATACTCTCTGGCTTTGTGAGGAAGATCCCTCCCACTGGATCATCATGACCCCTACGTTCCGGCTTTTCAAAAGGCGATCCGGAAGAAGAATTCAAAAAAGGGATAAGGCTGCAAGAAAGAACCTAGAGAGGAAGTTCCGCCGAAACGAAAGAAGAAGAGGAAATGCCGCTCAAAGGAGAAATGCTGCCGGAAGAAGAGGAAATAAGACTCGAGTCTCTGGAAATGTTTCAAGAGGGAGTTCCATGGGAAGAGGAAAATTCAGAAAAAGAGAAAGAAAAGAAGAAGATTGAATGGATTATCCCGAACCCGCCTCCGCCGCCGTCGCACGAACCATTTATGATGACCGCGTCTGGGTGGATTGTGGTGCTACCATTCCTTTAGGATACCGTTCGGCTTCAGTAAAAATTCTTCCCCTTTAGTTTTTATAGATATTGAGTTTGTACGGTAACTCAACTTTGAGTATGGAATTTACTTTGTTGGTTGAGTGGAGTTACGGTAGTTCAATCTATAAAGGAAGGACTGGAAAGGCAGACTCGATCCTTTCAGTCTCGAGGGATGGCTATTCCTGTTCTGACTGGCCGGGACTCAAACTCAAGGACCTGTTCTAAGGCTGGGAATTGAGCTCTTCAATGGCCTCCCTATGGCTGTTTTGAAGGTTCCTTTCCCCAGACCCCGGGGGGAGGAGCTGTAGAGAAGGCAACCGCCCTCGCCCGAGGGTAAAGAGCATCAATAGTGAGTTCTCTACTATATAAAGAGCTATAAAGAATCTAGAAGGGTCTTTTAAGAAGCCTTAAGGATAAAGAAAAAGAGAAGTAATAGGAGTCTAATAAGGATAGCTACGATAGAAGAGTTCCGACCAGAGATACAGTAACGAAGGAAACAAACTAGCTGTTTTTAAGCGATCTCGATCTCGCTTCCGCTCCGGGCAGTGAAGAGAGAAGACGGAAACGGATTCTCTCTTGCTTTCGTTCCTCTATCCGTGGTAAGAGTGAATCCCTTTCGGTATCCTCACTTGATCTAACCTAAGAACTTGATCAAAATAAGACTTCGGACCGGAATAACTTTACTTTATCATTCCTCCCCCCTGTAATGTAAAGTGTTTTTTCTCCTCGCTTCGTTCCTTTACCTGCTCAACCAAGATTTCTCTTCCTGTAAGAACAGATGCTAGCACTAATAACAGCTAAGTTGTCCAATCTGCTCATTAAGAGAAATGAATGCAAGTAGGTAAACAACAGGGAGTCCCTGACTTCAAGACACATGGTGAAGAGCACCGGTCAAGCTCACACACAAGAGGGAAGGAACGAAAGATTGATTGATCTGCTGCTAGTGCTTGTTGTTAAAGTTAAAGCAGCTTTCTGTTTTCTCTTAATGTTACAAGGTTGATCTAAAAATCGTAAGTATAGTTACGGTTGTTTCCCCTATGAGTTGAGCTAGAAGCAGTTAACAAGATTCTCAAGTTACTGTTTTTAATTCAGGGTAAATGTTCAGTGGCTATCTTCTCGACTGTCTGCTTTACGGAACGAACTCAAGTGTGATTGAAGTAGCGAGGTTCTGAAAGAAAGGGGCTCCTCCCCACAAAAGCTCTACTGAGCTGGGCACAGAAAGACTGTCTGTCTACT